TCTCAGTCCAAGCAAGTAACAATATATCTTGATATTATCGATCATTCTTTCAGTTAAATTCGGAATTAAACCATCGTCTATTATCCATTGAAAAAGCAAATAGTGTTTCCGTAAGAAAATCATTTCTGGTCTTATCTTATTCCGGATCTTGTATTGTTTTTTCATTTTACCTTGGTTTTGTGCATATGATCTAAGGCCTCTTCGGCCTGCGGGTTCTTTTTCTTCTTGATTTCGATTCATTAATCTTTTTTCATTCGATAGTATAAAAAAATTCCATTTTTGCTTTTCATTGATGTTTTTATTAAAAAGAAGTAATTTGCTTGGTATAATCCATGGTTTGATTTTGTATACATTAAAAAGTGGCACAAATTCTGGGAAGAACGGAAGTTTCGGATTCGTCGATATTGGGTTTAGGATTTCTTCATTCATTTCCATCCAATCAAAAAAAAGTTTCTTTTCATTGATCGTATTTTTTTCTAAATCTTGATGAATCGTCAGATAAAAAAGATCGTTTTTATCCATTTTCTCAATTTTTTGGTAATTCTTACTTCCAATCTTAGTATTTATATTACTGTTATAATCCATTTTGGTCCAGGCCTTAATATCTATTTTTTGTCTTAGAAAAAAATTGAGAATTGTCCAATCAAAATATTTTCTATCTGTATTTTTTTGCATATACAAAATATCACCCTTTTCTAGATAATTATTGATAGTAATTTCCTCCAGGCTTTCAAAGAAATTTTGTTTATAATTGTTGTAATTAAAAGTAATCTTTTGGTTGTTATTTAATTCTGATGGTGATCCATAAATAATATATGAGGACTTCTTCATTTCAGAATTAATAGATTTATATGATAAAAGATCATATATATAGTATTTTTGAAAATTATCTTTTTGGTTTGGTAATGGATATACTTTAAAATTTTTTTGTTTTTTGTGATAAAGTAATCGGTCTTTTTCATACGAATTACATTTTGTTAAATCCTTATTTTGGGTCATATCACCTTCAGTGATTGTAGTTCGCCATTTTTGTGATATTAATCCAGACCATCTAATCTGAGATAAATTGTATTGATAATGACCTCTTAACCAGTTTTTCCATTGATTCATTTCGGAACTTGTAAGTTTTGTATGTCTTAATTCGTAATGAAATATTCCTTGTGTTACAAAAGAATTTTTTATTGCAGTCTTAAGAAAAAAGGGGGTTCCTTGATAGTCAAGAATAGATCTTAGCTTATACAAATTAATAACTCGGGTTTGTGATAATTTATAAAATACATATGCTTGTGATAATGAGGATAAGTTAAAAAAAAGATGTGAATTCTTCTTACTATTCTTAATATTGTAAAGTGCACTTTTTAGAGTCGAAATAAAATTAATTTCTTTTTTGTTTTTTATTTCTTTGTTTGTTTTATTATTGTAAATGTATTTATCAAAACAAAGATTTCTCGATTCAAGAATGAGTTGTGTAGTAATTCTGGCAATATGAATGATACATAGAAAGATATCAATGTATATTCTTTTAATGAAAATTTTTATAAAAAAATATAATTTATAGATTAATCGAGTACTTCTTCTTTTTATTTTTAATATTTGCCAACTATTTTTTGATGATTTTACTTTTCCATTATAACTTGTTTTGTTAGGACTACTTCTTTTCGTGGCGTTACTGTTTTTTTCTTTTGTAAGACTCTTTGTTTTCTTTGTGATTGTGTTTGTTCTATCCGCCAGATTTTTAATTTTTTTTTCTTTCAGTGAATAATTTGTATTATCTGTAGATTTAATTTTTCTAAACGAGTCGTGAATTATCTGATTCCTGATTATATAATCTTTTTTTTGGTTAGTTTCGCCGGATTCATACACCTTTCTCAATATAAATAATCGAGTTGGCTTTACTTTTAAGAGTTCTTTTTTTATTCTTTTTATAAACATAAATAAAACGTTTTTGATAACCTCCCCTTTTGGTTCTTTTGAGTCTTGTAGAAAATTTTTTGTTCTTTCTTTTAAAACTCCTAGGACTTGAAAATGATTATTTTTTGTTTTGCGAATTTTTTTTTTTAGTTCTTTAAAAATAGGCTTAAAAAAGGAAGGTTTTTGGGGGACAGAACCAAAGGGAAGGTTTGTTTGTGTTCCCCAAGCCGTTAAAAAGCAAAACTTCTGCTGTTCTTTCTTTAAATTTTTATAAGAAGAAAAAGAGGGCCTCGACTTAGATCTGTGCCAAGGTTTCAAATAGAAAGGAAATACTATTTTTATCTGAATACCATCTTTAAACCAATTTCTGGGAAGTTCGAGTTCTGATAATTGAACACCATTATAGGTACATATAATATGCTTTTCTCTATTCCACTTATCGAAATCCTCAGCCCACTCGGGAGGTTGGGATAATAATATACGCCCAATATTTTTAACTATTATCAATGGAGGTAATAGAATATATTTTCTAAAAATAGATTGAATTATTAAAATTAAACTTCTTGTTGCTTGTGGATATGGAATGAAA